CTAATTTATTATCTGATATGTCAGGGTTGAAATTATTTTATTAATATTTGGTCCTAATATTAAGGCTTATAAAAAGTCATGTGTAAAATTTTATATGATGTATATATATATAATGTGGTGGCATAAATCAACACCTACTGTAATTCGTTGATTTTGATACGCTTAGTCGAGTCTTCCTTGGTTTCGGGGTTTGACAAGGATAAACAGGAATCGCCCAGCGTAGGGGGTAAGGGGGTTTGTCGCTCAAAAACCAAAAGGGGGCACATAGTATAAAGCTGTATTGAATAAAGGTATGTATGCACTTGAATTCTAAATATGCAATGCTTAAGATTATGTCTTTCTATCATTAATTCACATTAATCACATGCAAGAAAAATGTTCCACCTTAATTTACCAGTTGAGCCTGCACTCTGGGATGTATAGGAAAGGTAGACCAAAAAAGGGAACGTTATGCATATAAAAGAATGCCCGGCATGGTGGGTAACGAGTCGTATGTACTACACCATTAATCAAATGCCAGTATAATTATCTGTATGTGGAATTATGCAGTTATGTCCCTGAAATAGGAACCAAATGCCAGTAATAGTTCACTAAGTGTGACCCCCACAATTATTGTCCCTGACCCATCACGAATAATATGCCTTTATATATACTGGTTGGTGGTTTCTTACTACATTAATATTAGACGTACAGATGTAAGTTGAGTATTTCAAGGAAAATTCTGAGAACAATAATATGGGGAGATATCTTCTAGTTGAAGTTGGATAATATGGGGTATAATATTATTATGGTTTATGTATACCTTAGTTATTATTACTTGCTTTATGGTTCATTTATTTAATAGGTGATTATACATTAATGTACTAATCCATTAATGTAATATTATGCATAATATGTACTATACCATAAGCAGAAAATAGTTAAATTTAGAATACTGGCTTTGGGAGCCAGTGGTGGGAGTTAAAATCTCCCTTTTCTGGCGCTAGGGAGGACTTTAACCTCCGATCTTCGGATTACAAGACCGATGCTTTAAGGCTAAGCTACTAGGGCAAGCTCATTCTAATGCCTTGTTTTCTAGTCATCCCGCCAGTGGAATTAGGACTAAAAACAGTGTAAAGTAAAGAATAGATGCAAGTTGCCCAATGATAATAAATGGGTGTTCTACTGGCATCCCTCCAATTCATGTTAGGATAAGTATGTCGGCGACTAGGGTTCAAAAGAGGAATTGAGTGACTGGTCGAAATGCTAGGCCTCGTTGTTTTGATGTGTGAAGAATAGGTACTACCATTAAGACTAAGATTGAAGATAGTAGGGCTAGGACTCCTCCTAATTTGTTAGGGATTGATCGAAGGATGGCATAGGCAAATAGGAAGTATCATTCTGGTTTAATATGGGGAGGTGTCACTAGGGGGTTTGCGGGGGTAAAGTTGTCGGGGTCTCCTAAAAGATTAGGGGAAAATAGTGAAAGTGAAGTTAAGGCCAGAAGGACTACTGCAAAGCCTAGTAAATCTTTATATGAAAAATAGGGGTGAAATGATACTTTATCCGCGTCTGAGTTTAATCCTATGGGGTTATTTGAGCCTGTTTCGTGGAGGAAAAGTAGATGTAAAACAGTGGCCGCGGCAATAATAAAGGGTAGGAGGAAGTGGAAGGCAAAAAATCGCGTTAGTGTCGCATTATCTACTGAGAATCCACCTCAAATTCATTGGACTAGGTTATTACCTACATAGGGGACTGCAGACAGGAGATTAGTAATTACCGTGGCCCCTCAAAATGATATTTGCCCCCATGGGAGAACATAGCCAACGAATGCTGTTATTATAACAAGGAGGAGAAGAATAACTCCAATATTTCAAGTTTCTTTGTAAAGGTAGGATCCATAGTATAGTCCTCGGGCAATGTGAATATAAATGCAAATAAAGAAAAATGATGCGCCATTGGCATGAATGTTGCGGATAAGTCACCCATAGTTTACATCACGGCAGATGTGGGCCACGGATGAGAAGGCAGTGGTGATATCAGATGTGTAATGTATGGCTAGGAATAGTCCTGTTAAGATTTGGGTAATTAAGCATAGTCCTAATAGTGAGCCAAAATTTCATCATACTGAAATGTTGGAGGGAGCTGGGAGGTCAACTAGTGCATCATTAGCAATTTTGATTAGAGGGTGTGTTTTTCGTAGGCTTGCCATTAAAGGGTTTTTATAGTTGAATAACAACGGTGGTTCTTCAAGTCACTGGTCCCGGTTAGAATCCGGGTGAAAATTATGACTTATCTGGTATCTTTATTATTAATAGCTTTAATTGTTGGGTTGGTCGCTGTGGCTTCTAATCCGGCACCTTATTTTGCTGCTTTAGGTTTAGTAGTAGCGGCTGGGGTTGGATGTGGCGTGTTGATTAGCCATGGGGGATCTTTTTTATCTTTAGTTCTTTTTTTAATTTATTTGGGGGGGATGCTTGTGGTGTTTGCTTACTCAGCAGCTTTAGCCGCCGAACCATTTCCGGAGTCCTGAGGGGACCGTTCTGTATTAGGTTATGTTGTGGTTTATTTAATTGGGGTGGGGTTGGTAATAAATTTTTTTTGTGGAGAGTGGTATGAGGGTTCTTGAATAATTGTTGATACTTTTAAGGAGTTTACTATGTTGCGTGGGGATATTAGTGGTGTGGCTATAATATACTCGTCGGGAGGAGGCGTATTAGTAATCTGTGCATGGGTGTTACTTTTAACTCTATTTGTAGTTCTTGAATTAACTCGGGGGCTAAGTCGAGGCTCTCTTCGAGCAGTCTAAGTCATAGCTAGAAGAATGGCAATGGTTGTGCTTAAAAGGAAAATTGTTAGGTATGTTTTAATTATACCTTGTTGTATATCACTTACAGTTTTAGCTATTTTTACTTGAAGGGAGGATGCTCCTTTTGGGCCTGCAGCTTCAAATCATGTTTGATCAACTAGTTGGGTGGCAATTGATTGACCTAGGGTTAGGTTGAGTTTGGGGGTTAATCGGTGAATAATTGTGGGAAAATATCCGAGTATGTTTGAAAAATGATGTAGAGGAATTGTAGGGGTAATTTTAAATTGTTTGTTTGTTATAGCGGTTAATTCTAGGGCTATAAGTAGGCCAATAATTGTAACCAATAGGGCAGCTAGTTTAAGAGTGAGCGGCATGCTTATAACAGGCGTTTTTGAGGGTAAAAAGTTTGATGTAATAACTAGTCCAGCAATAATACTTCCTCAGGCAAGTCGTTTAATCGGATTAATAACTGAGGGGTTATTTTCATTAATGGGTGATAGAGGCAGGAATCGAGGAGTACCCATTGTAACAAAGTATACCACGCGGAAGCTATATACTGCAGTGAAAGAGGTAGCAATAAGTGTGAGAACTAGGGCCCAGGCGTTTAGGTGAGAGGTATTTAGGGCTTCAATAATAGCATCTTTTGAGAAAAAGCCGGCTAAAAATGGAGTACCTGTTAGTGCTAGGCTGCCAATTGTAAGACAGGTTGAGGTTAATGGTATTAAGTTTTGTAGTCCTCCCATTTTACGAATGTCTTGTTCGTCATTTAGGCTGTGAATAATTGATCCTGAGCATAAAAATAATATAGCTTTAAAAAAGGCGTGCGTACAAATATGAAGGAATGCCAGTTGTGGTTGATTTAGTCCAATAGTGACTATTATAAGTCCAAGTTGGCTCGACGTAGAAAATGCAACAATTTTTTTAATATCATTTTGGGTAAGGGCACAGGCTGCTGTAAATAGGGTTGTTAGGGCACCCAGGCAGAGACAAGTTGTTAACGCAAAATTATTATTTTCTATAAGGGGGTGAAGGCGAATAAGGAGGAAGATTCCAGCTACAACTATGGTGCTGGAGTGGAGTAGGGCAGATACTGGTGTGGGGCCCTCTATGGCAGAGGGCAGTCAAGGATGTAGCCCAAATTGGGCTGATTTTCCTGTTGCGGCTAGGATTAGGCCAAGAAGGGGGATGGTTATATCAAAGTTTTTTGATAAGAAGAAGATTTGTTGAATTTCTCATGAATTAAGATTTATTGCAAGTCAGGCTATGGCTATAATCAGGCCGATGTCGCCCACTCGATTATATAAGACGGCCTGTAGGGCTGCTGTGTTAGCATCTGTTCGTCCATACCATCAGCCGATTAGGAGAAAAGATATAATTCCCACTCCCTCTCAGCCAATAAAAAGTTGAAATATATTGTTTGCTGTAACGAGTAAAATTATGGCTACAAGAAATAAAAGTAAGTACTTGAAAAATCGGTTTATGAATGGATCAGAGTGTATGTATCAGGATGCAAATTCAAGAATAGATCAAGTTACGTAAAGGGCAATTGGCGTAAAGATGATAGAGTAGTGGTCAAATTTGAAGCTAATATTAATATCAAAGGGGGCAGTGTTTATTCAGTGTCAATTAGTAATGATAGTTTCGGTTCCTTGATCTAGAAAAATTATTAGTGGGAGAAGGCTTACTAGAAATGCAGCACTTACAGAGGTTTTAACATGTGTAACTGCTCATTTTTGGTCCTGTGGGTTAGGGTTGAGGGTGGTTAGGAGTGGATAGATAAGGATAGCAATTACTAGAATTAGTGAGGAGGAAAGGATTAGAGTTGTTGAGTACATAGCTTTTACTTGGATTTGCACCAAGAGTTTTTGGTTCCTAAGACCAATGGATGAGCTGTTATCCTTTAAAAGCGCGAGGAAACCACGGAGTTTAACCGTGGGTTATAAGGATTAGCAGTACTTATTGCCTCGGGCCTTCCTCGGTGAGTAAGGGGATTTTAGCCCCTGTCTTTAGAATCACAATCTAATATTTTATTTAAACTATACTTACTAGAAGCATCAGCCTCACATGAGTTCCGGCTTTGTAACTAAGAGAATAACTGGAATAAGGTGAAGGGCTAATAGTAGGTGTTCTCGGGTATGAAATGGTGGGAGACCAGTGATGTGTGGAGGTGTTGGGCCTCGTTGAGATATTAGAAAAAGATATAGGGAGTATCCAGCGGTGATCAGTGTACCAATCCCTGTGAGAAGGATGGTTCATGGAGATCAATTAAATAGGGTAGAAATGATGGTTAATTCTCCTATGAGGTTAGGTAAGGGGGGGAGTGCTAGGTTAGCCAGATTAGCAATAAACCATCAGGCGGCCGTTAGCGGGAAAATTATTTGTAATCCTCGAGCAAGAATTATGGTTCGGCTATGTGTTCGCTCATAGGCGGTGTTGGCTAGGCAGAATAGTGCGGATGATACCAGTCCATGAGCAATTATCAAAATAATTGCACCTGTAAATCCTCAGGGGGTTTGGATTAAGATTCCTCCCGCCACTAGGCCCATATGACTTACAGATGAGTAGGCGATTAAGGATTTTAGGTCTGTTTGCCGAAGACAAATTGAGCCCGTCATGATAATGCCTCATAGGGCTAAAATAATAAAAGGGTAGGCTAGTTCTTTAGAAAGTGGGTCTAGCATGACTATTACTCGCATCATGCCGTATCCTCCTAGTTTTAAAAGGACTGCGGCAAGGATTATAGATCCTGCCACAGGGGCCTCGACATGTGCTTTAGGTAGTCAGAGGTGAACGCCATAAAGAGGCATTTTAACAAGAAATGCAATTAAACACCCAGCTCATCAGAATATGTGACCTCAAGAATATAGGGCCAGGGGTTGCGAGTATTGTAAAATTAATATTGAAAGGGTTCCGGTGGAGTGTTGAAGAAGTAAAAGTGCTACTAAGAGTGGCAATGATCCTGCTAGGGTATAAAAAAGAAAATAAGTCCCTGCATTTAGGCGTTCGGTTTGATTCCCTCATCGGGTAATAATAATTAAGGTGGGGATGAGGGTGGCTTCAAATATAATATAAAATATAATAATTTCTGTAGCACCAAATGCTATAATTAAGAAGGTCTGTAAAGACACTAGGAGTGTAATATAAAGTCGCTGGCGGTTGATAGGTTCTGGGTTGATGTGATTTTGACTAGCTAGAATTATTAACGGGAGAAGCCAGCATGTAAGAACTAGCAGGGGGGTAGATAGCGGGTCTGTAGCTATATAAAGACTAGAGGTGGACCAGCCTGTCTCAGATGTTCAGCATAATCATGATATGCTGGTTAGGGCAATTAAAAGGCTATAGGCAGTTGTTAGTGATCATAATCATTTTGGTGAAGACAATCAGATTGTTGGAAACAGCATAATTGTGGGGATTAATACTTTTAGCATTGTAGAAGGTTTAGGTTTTGTAGGCGGTCAGTTCCATGGGTACGAGCTGTGGCAACAAGTAGTGCTAGACCTGCGCTGGCTTCACAGGCCGAAAATGCCAGTAGGAGTATTGGTGCTGCGGAGAATCCTGTTATTTCAAATTGTAAAGCCCAAAGGGCCAGCGCAATAAATAGTGATAATATTATTCCTTCTAGGCATAGCAGAGCAGATAGAAGGTGAGTGCGGTGAAATGTTAGGCCTATTAGTCCTAGAATAAAGGCGGAGCTAAAGCTGAAGTGTACGGGTGTCATAAGGGGGTCGTGGAGTTGAACCACGGTCTTCTGAGCCGAAATCAGAGGTCTTCCTTTGGACTAACACCCTATTCTGCTCACTCTAAGCCCCCTTGAGTTCACTCATAAACTAAGCCTAGTGTTAGGAGAATTAATACGGCTGAGGCCCAGAGAAGAGTTCCGGTGGGGTTAAAGAGTTGATTTCCTCAGGGCAGGGGGAGTAGAAGCGCAATTTCTAAGTCGAAGAGAAGGAAGAGAATGGCGACTAAGAAGAATCGGATTGAGAATGGCAGTCGGGCAGATCCAAGTGGGTCGAATCCACATTCATATGGTGAGAGTTTTTCTGCATCTGGATTTATCTGTGGAAGTCAGAAAGATACTATAGCTAAAATTAATGATAGGGTTATTGAAATAATTAAGATGGTAATAACTAAGTTCATTATCTTTCCTTGGGATTTAACCAAGACTAGGTGATTGGAAGTCACTCGTACTAACTTTAGATACTAGAAAGATATGAGCCTCATCAGTAAATTGATACGTAGAGGAATAGTCAGACTACGTCAACGAAGTGTCAGTATCACGCGGCAGCTTCAAAGCCGAAGTGATGTTCAGATGTAAAGTGGTACTGGATTTGGCGGAGAAGACAAACAGCCAAGAAGGAGGACCCAATAATTACATGGAGACCATGGAAGCCTGTGGCTACAAAAAATGTAGAGCCATAGACACCATCTGCAATAGTAAATGGGGCCTCATAGTATTCTATTGCTTGAAGGGCCGTGAAGTAAAGCCCCAGAATAATAGTAAGTGTAAGGGATTGAATGGCTTGTTTTCGCTCGCCTTCTATAAGGCTATGGTGTGCTCATGTTACTGTTACCCCAGATGCTAAAAGAACGGCTGTATTAAGCAGGGGAACTTCAAAGGGATCTAGGGGCGTAATTCCTGTGGGTGGTCAGCATCCTCCTAGTTCGGGGGTTGGTGCTAGGCTTGAGTGGTAAAAGGCCCAGAAAAAGCCTAGGAAGAAGAATACTTCTGATGTAATAAAAAGAATTATACCATATCGCAGGCCTTTTTGGACGGGAGGAGTATGATGACCTTGGAAGGTTCCCTCACGAATAATATCTCGCCATCATTGGTATATGGTCAAAAGAAGTAAAATTAGTCCAAGGGTTATTAGTGTGGTGGAGTGAAAATGGAATCAGATTGCTAGGCCGGATGTTATTAGTAGGGCTCCGACTGCGCCAGTTAGTGGTCATGGGCTTGGGTCAACCATATGATACGCATGTGCTTGGTGGGCCATTAGACGTTTTCTTGAAGGTATAAGCTTAGCAGAAGGACAAATACGTATGCCTGGATTATGGCTACGGCCACTTCTAAGAGGGTTAGTAAAAATAAAACGGCAGCAGTTAGGATTGCCACTGTAGGTATTATAGGAAGTAATACAAACACAGCGGTAGCAATCAATTGAATTAATAAATGTCCGGCCGTTAAGTTGGCTGTTAGTCGAACACCTAGGGCTAATGGGCGAATAAATAGACTAATTGTTTCGATAATGATTAAGACAGGGATTAATGGAATTGGGGTTCCTTCTGGCAAGAGGTGGCCCAGTGCAACTGTTGGTTGATTACGTATTCCAATAAGGACTGTGGCAAGTCATAGTGGTACTGCAAACCCTATATTCAAAGACAGCTGCGTTGTTGGAGTGAAAGTATATGGTAGAAGTCCAAGTATATTAATCGTAATTAAGAAAATTATTAAGGAGGCAAATAATAGAGCCCACTTGTGTCCGCCTACATTTAGTGGTAGCATCAATTGGTTAGTAAAGCGATTGATTAGTCAACCTTGAATAGTAATTAAGCGATTATTAATTCACCGGGTTGAAGGGGTGGGGTACATTACTCAGGGCAGGGCAATAGCAATGGCAATTAATGGGACTCCTAAGTATGATGGGCTTGCAAATTGGTCAAAGAAGCTTATTGCCATGGTCAGTCTCAGGGTTGGGCTTTATGTTCTTCCGTGCTGAATGGAGTTGGTTCATTAGGAGAAACATGGTTTAGGACTTTTGTGGGGATAATAGCTAAGAAAATTAATCATGAAAATAATAAGATTGCAAATCAGGGGGCAGGGTTTAATTGTGGCATTTCATCAGGGGTGGTTGGGAGGCACCAATCTTTGGCTTAAAAGGCCAACGCTGTAGCCCAAATTTAGCTTCCTGGTGAGGCGGTTATTGGTATAAGTGTGGTTTTCTAGCAAAAGTCCTTGTCTATTGTAGGTGTGACTTCTTATATAGTTGCTTCTTCTAGTAAAACTGAGGATCAGAATTCAAAGTGCTCAAGCGGAACAGCCTCAACAACAATTGGTATAAAACTGTGATTAGCCCCACAAATTTCGGAGCATTGTCCATAGAATACCCCTGGGCGAGAGGCAATAAAGGCAGTTTGGTTTAGGCGGCCTGGGACACCATCCATTTTAACACCAAGGGATGGAACAGCTCAAGAATGGAGCACGTCTTCAGCAGAAACTAGTACACGGATTGGTGATTCCATTGGAACAACTATTCGGAAATCTGTCTCAAGAAGTCGGAACTGACCGGGGGTTAAATCTTGTGTTGGAATTATATACGAGTCAAAGCCTAAGTCCTCATAGTCAGTATATTCATAGCTTCAATACCATTGGTGGCCCATGGCTTTAATGGTAAGGTGGGGGTCATTAATCTCATCTATAAGGTATAGAATTCGAAGGGAGGGAAGGGCAATTAAGACAAGAATTACAGCTGGTAGAACAGTTCACACAATCTCAATCTCTTGAGAGTCTAAAATATATTTATTAGTTAATTTTGTGGAGACTATAGCTACAATAATATAAAGTACAAGGGTGCTAATTAAAAACACAATTATTAGTGCATGATCATGGAAGTGAAGAAGTTCTTCTATAACGGGTGATGCCGCGTCTTGGAATCCTAGTTGTGAGGGATGTGCCATTAAGCTTTAAGCTTAAGACATGCAGGAGTTTAACCTACAATTTCACCTTGACAAAGTGATGTAATTACAAATTTACTAATGTCTTGAAAGGAAGTGGCAGAGTGGTTATGCGGCTGGCTTGAAACCAGCACATGGGGGTTCAATTCCTCCCTTCCTCGATTAATTTGATTGAACTTGAACAAACGCTGGCTCCTCAAATGTGTGATAAGGTGGAGGGCATCCGTGAAGTCATTCAGCATTTGTTGCAGTAAGTTCTACGGATAAAACTTCCCGTTTGGAGGCAAAGGCTTCTCATAAAATAAATAGGAACATAATTACGGCCACTAGGGAAATTATGGACCCGATAGATGAGACTGTATTTCATAGAGTGTAGGCGTCTGGATAGTCTGAATATCGTCGGGGTATCCCTGCAAGGCCAAGGAAGTGTTGCGGAAAGAAGGTGAGGTTAACACCTAAAAATATAACTGCAAAATGGATTTTAGTTCAAGTGCTATGCAGGGTGTACCCTGTAAATAGAGGGAATCAGTGGACAAATCCAGCCATGATGGCAAAGACTGCTCCTATTGAGAGTACATAGTGGAAATGAGCTACTACATAATATGTGTCGTGGAGTACAATATCGATGGATGAGTTGGCTAGGACAATCCCAGTTAGTCCCCCCACCGTAAATAGGAAGATGAATCCAAGGGCTCATAGTATAGGGGTTTCCCATTTGATTGAGCCTCCATGAAGTGTAGCTAGTCAGCTGAAAACTTTTACGCCTGTGGGGATAGCAATAATTATTGTAGCGGATGTAAAGTATGCACGAGTATCAACGTCTATTCCAACTGTAAACATATGGTGAGCTCATACAATGAAGCCTAGGAGGCCGATGGCCATCATAGCTCAGACCATCCCCATATATCCAAAGGGTTCTTTTTTGCCTGCATAATAGGCTACGACGTGTGAGATAATACCGAACCCTGGTAAAATTAAAATATAAACTTCTGGGTGACCAAAGAACCAAAATAAATGTTGATATAGAATAGGGTCCCCTCCGCCCGCCGGGTCAAAAAATGTGGTATTTAGGTTCCGATCTGTCAGGAGCATTGTAATCCCAGCAGCCAAGACGGGCAAAGATAATAGGAGAAGAACGGCGGTTACAAGAACTGCTCATACAAATAGGGGAGTTTGGTATTGTGAGATGGCTGGGGGTTTTATATTAATTGTTGTGGTAATAAAATTGATTGCCCCCAGAATAGATGAAACTCCTGCTAAGTGTAGAGAAAAAATAGTAAGATCCACAGATGCACCTGCGTGGGCAAGGTTACCGGCTAGTGGGGGATAAACAGTTCAGCCTGTCCCGGCCCCAGCTTCAACACCAGAAGATGCTAGTAAGAGAAGGAATGAGGGTGGCAGGAGTCAAAAGCTTATATTATTTATTCGTGGAAATGCCATGTCTGGTGCACCAATTATTAGAGGGATAAGTCAATTACCAAACCCACCAATAAGAATTGGTATTACTATAAAGAAAATTATGACAAAGGCATGAGCAGTAACAATAACATTGTAGATTTGGTCGTCTCCAAGGAGGGACCCGGGTTGGCTAAGCTCAGCACGAATTAGGAGACTGAGGGCGGTTCCAACCATCCCGGCTCAGGCACCAAATACAAGGTAAAGGGTGCCAATATCTTTATGATTAGTAGAGAAGAGTCAGCGTGTGATTGCCACAGGTAGGATGGCCGAAGTCAGGTGGCGGGTTGTAGCCCCGTAGATAGAGGTTTGAGTCCTCTTCCTATCAAGCCTCGTGGTGGAGAACACATCGGATTGCAAATCCAAAGACGCAGATTAACGTCTGCCGGGGCTTTCCCGCCTTGCTCGCCTAAACGGCGGGAAAGTAGATGAATGCTCGCTGGTTTGGGCGCTTAGCTGTTAACTAAGAGTTTGTAGGATCGAGGCCTTCTCATCTAGAAAGGCTTTAGCTTAATTAAAGTGTCTGGCTTGCATTCAGAAGATGTGGGATAGAGTCCCGCAAGTCTTATCAGGGGCTAGGAGATTTTAACTCCTACTTAGAGCTTTGAAGGCTCTTGGTCTAGTTATCCTAAGCCCCTAGGTAGTTAGTGCTAGGATGGCGGGGGTGATTGGAAGAAGGCTTAAGGTAAATATAGTGGATAGAGCTAAGATAAGGGTTGATTGGGTGCCGGAGCTTCGCCAAGGTATTATGGAGTTAATTGTAACAGGTGAAATTGTTAGGGCTATTGCATAACAGAGGCGTAAGTAAAAATATAAGCTTAGTAGGGCTGCTAAGGCCATAACTGTTGCGGTGAGGGGTAGTTCTTGCTTTGCTAATTCTTGTAAAATTAATCATTTTGGTATAAACCCAGTTAGTGGGGGGAGTCCCCCCAGGGAGAGAAGGGATAAGGCTGTTGTAGCTATAAGAGTTGGTGTTTTTGCTCATGCTGAAGAGAGTGTATTAATTTTTGTGGTTAGTGATATTTTAAATGAGAGAAATGCTGTGGCTGTTATGAAGATATATGTCCCTAGTGCTAGGAGGGTTAGTTGAGGGGCAAATTGTAAAACAATAATTATTCAGCCCATGTGAGCAATGGAGGAATAAGCTAGGATCTTCCGTAGTTGAGTTTGATTTAAACCACCTCATCCTCCAATAAGGGTGGACAGAAGGCCCAATGAAGATAAGAGATAGGGGTCAATTGTAGGGGCTACTTGAATAATTAGTGCGAATGGTGCTAGTTTTTGTCATGTTGATAAGATAAGTCCTGTTGTTAAGTTAAGACCTTGAAGAACTTCTGGTAATCAGAAGTGCACAGGGGCCAGGCCAATTTTTAGTGCTAGTGCTGCAATAACTAGGGTAGAGGCTAGGGGGTGAGATAAATTATTAATATCTCATTCTCCCATAATTCATGCATTTGTTGTAGCTGCAAACAAAATTATAGCTGCGGCTGTTGCTTGTGTAAGAAAATATTTGGTTGTAGCTTCAACTGCTCGTGGGTGATGCTGTTGCGCTATAAGGGGGATGATTGCTAGGGTATTAATTTCTAGTCCTATTCAGGCTAATAATCAGTGGGAGCTTGCGAAGGTTAATGTGGTTCCTAGTCCTAGACTGGACAACAAGATAACTAGTACATAAGGGTTCATTGATAGGGGAGGGATTTTAACCGTCATGTTCGGGGTATGGGCCCGAAAGCTTTATTAGCTGACCTTATCTTAGAAAGTGGTGTAGAGGAAGCACTAGGAGTTTTGATCTCCTGAGCATGGGTTCGATTCCCTTTTTTCTAGGAACTGGAGGGGCTTTAACCCTCATAAGCCACTCTATCAAAGTGGTCCTTGGGCATTCAGGCACGGTTCCTGCTTGTTAGAGTTGTGGGGGGAGGCCTGCAAATGCGATAGGGAGGGCAGTATGTCATAAAACTAGGGCCAAGGTTAGCGGTAGAAAATTTTTTCACACTAGGTGTATTAATTGATCATAGCGGAAGCGTGGGTAGGAGGCTCGGACCCATAAGAATACTATAGAGAGAAGTGCAGCTTTGGTTATTAAATTAATTGTTGTTAGCTCGGGGAGGGTTGGAAAATGTGAGGCACCAAGAAAGAGGACGGCTGACAGGGTATTTATTAATAAAATATTAGCATATTCAGCTAGAAAAAAGAGGGCAAAGGGTCCTCCTGCATACTCTACATTGAATCCCGAGACTAACTCAGATTCACCTTCGGTTAGGTCAAAGGGCGCTCGGTTAGTCTCTGCTAATGTAGAAATGTATCATATTGCTGCTAGTGGTCAGGCTGGAATAAGAAGTCAGATGCCTTCTTGTGTAATGTTAAATATTTGTAGCGTATAACCCCCCGAGAAGATAATCACTGAGAGAAGAATTAATCCCAAGCTTACTTCATAGGAGATTGTTTGGGCTACGGCCCGCAGGGCGCCAATTAATGCATATTTTGAATTTGAGGCTCAACCTGATCCAAGAATTGAATATACGGCGAGGCTTGAGAGAGCTAAAATAAATAGAACACCCAGGTTGAGGTCTATAACGGGGTGTGGTATAGGAATTGGGGCTCATAATGTTATGGCTAATGTAAGTGCAAGTATGGGGGTGGCTAGAAATAGAAAGGGGGACGAGGAAGATGGTCGGATTGGCTCTTTAATAAATAATTTTACTCCATCTGCAATTGGCTGAAGAAGGCCATAAGGCCCAACAATGTTTGGGCCTTTACGTAATTGTATATACCCTAAGACTTTTCGTTCAATAAGTGTAAGAAATGCTACCGCTAAGAGGACAGGGATAATGTACGCGAGGGGATTAATTAAGTGAATTAATAGAGTGTTTAGCATAAACTAAGAAGAGGATTTGAACCTCTGGCTGAAAGGGCTTAGGCCTTTTGCAATTACCATGCTCTGCCATCTTAGTATGGCTTTATCTTTGCCTAAATTGAAGGTCCTCCATTTGTTTAATTTAGTTGTTTTCATTAATTAGGGGTAAGGCATACTTTTAGCATGGGCCTCTCTTTTCCGGTCCTTTCGTACTAGGAAAAGTGACATTTACAGATAGAAACTGACCTGGATTGCTCCGGTCTGAACTCAGATCACGTAGGACTTTAATCGTTGAACAAACGAACCCTTAATAGCGGCTGCACCATTAGGATGTCCTGATCCAACATCGAGGTCGTAAACCCCCTCGTCGATATGGACTCTGGGAGAGGATTGCGCTGTTATCCCTAGGGTAACTTGGTCCGTTGATCGGCTTATTGGCCGGATCATTATTGGTCAGATTTTCTGTGTCTTAGAAATGTCTTTCTTGGTTTTAGGTTTATTTTCCCAATCCACTCGGAGGATATGTTTTTCTCCGTGGTCGCCCCAACCGAAGGTAAAGTTCCATTGTCCGCTAAGGTTTAATACTTATTAAGAAAGTTTTTTGACGCGGGTGGGCTTGAACCTTAAGCTCCAAAGGGTCTTCTCGTCTTGTATATTTATGTCCGCTTCTGCACGGGCAGATCAATTTCACTGACTTGGAAAGGGAGACAGCTAAGCCCTCGTTTAGCCATTCATACAGGTCTTCATTTAAAAGACAAGTGATTGCGCTACCTTTGCACGGTCAAAATACCGCGGCCGTTGAACTTGTGGTCACTGGGCAGGCTGGACCTCCTATACTTTGAATTTTGCAGGAGGCGATGTTTTTGGTAAACAGGCGAGGCTTGTGTTTGCCGAGTTCCTTCCTTTCCTTTTAGTCTTTCCTTTGGGCATTCCAGTGTGGGGTCAACGATTGGGGGTTGTATAATTTTCTTGTGATCTTTATTAATTACATTGCCCTCTTTTATTGGGTTCGTTAATTGCCGGCGGCTTATCCGGGCTGGCTTACACTTATGCTTGGAGAGAAATATTGTCTCTTGTTACTCATTTTAGCATAATCTCTTCCATGATGTCATGGAGTGGCCTAATATATTTAGGGGAGTGGGATGTTTTATTGGAATAATAAATTTTTTAATGTCTGAGCTTTAACGCTTTCTGTGCAGATGGCTGCTTTTAGGCCCACTGAAACAATGAATTTTTATAATTATAATCCCTATCCTCCTAGGAAAGTTGTATCCTCAATTGAAGGGGCTGTACCCCCTTCAACTAACTCTCATGTTTTTCTTATATTTCTAAATTAGATATTACTTATTTGATTAAAGGGACACGAGGCTGAACTTCTATTCATTTCTTAGGCAACCAGCTATCACCAAGTTCGGTAGGTCTGTCACCTCTACCCGGGGCTCTTCCCACGCTTTTGCCACAGAGACGGGTTGGCCCTTTTAGGCTGTCCCGGGGTAGCTCACTTGGTTTCGGGGGAACAGACTAAAGGTCTCTTTGCCTGTCATATACTTGCTAAATCATGATGCAAAAGGTACGAGCTTTAGTCTCTGCTTTTTTATGCTTAGATGACTTATTTCATTGCTCTTTCAGCATTCCCTTGCGGTACTTTTTCTATTGCTTATGGAACCTTTTTCGTCTCCCGTACTTAGGTGGAAAAATGGTTTAATTAATAATTTTAGGTCTTATTATTTTATTTATGTTATTAATTTAATGTGATATTTAAGCTAGCTGTTTAGCTCAGGGCGATCCAACTTGCATGGATGTCTTCTCGGTGTAAGGGAGATGCTTGACTATCTCAGCCACGTCCTGATTTGATCCAAGTGCACCTTCCGGTACACTTACCATGTTACGACTTGCCTCCCCTTGTTTGTGCTTGTGTGTTAGTAACGTTTCGTTGCTATTAGCGGGGAGAGTGACGGGCGGTGTGTACGCGCCTCAGAGCCGGGTTCAAAAGGACACTCTATTTCCTTTTTACTACTAAATCCTCCTTTGAGCACTAAGTTTTCATAGTGTTGTTCGTAATATTCTTATTAAAGAAAATGTAGCCCATTTCTTCCCACTTCGTTCGCTACACCTCGACCTGACGTTTTGAATTATATTCACTTTGCTTACTATTTGTCCTTCACAGGGTAAGCTGACGACGGCGGTATATAGGCGGGGATGACTAGAAGTGGTGAGGTTTAACGGGGGTTATCGGTTCTAGAACAGGCTCCTCTAGGGGGGTCTAAGGCACCGCCAAGTCCTTTGGGTTTTAAGCTAATGCTCGTAGTACCCTGGCGGACGTTTATTGTGAAATAACGCCTAAGTTTATGGCTGAGCATAGTGGGGTATCTAATCCCAGTTTGTTTCTCAGCTTTCGTGGGGTCAGGTGGACTAATATTAAAGCTACTTTCGTGTGTGGGCTTCTGACTCTCAGGGGCGTATGACAGCCAAGAGGTCTTTTGGCTTTATTAATTTTGAACCTTAACCACCCTTTACGCCGTGTCCATCAACTAGGGCCTCTCGTATAACCGCGGTGGCTGGCACGAGTTTTACCGGCCCTTTTATCCCTGACTAAGTCAAGTTTTCACTTATGGCTTAATATTTATCACTGCTGAGTTCCCTTGGGGGTGTGGCATGGCAAGGCGTCTTGGGCTAAAAATTTGTGCCTGATGCCTGCTCCTCGTCCCCGGGCAGGGGATTGAGGGCATTCTCACGGGTTTGCGGAGACTTGCATGTGTAAATTGGGTTAAAGCTGATGGTAAAGTCAGGACCAAGCCTTTGTGCAAACGGGGCTTTCTAGGGCCCATCTTAGCATCTTCAGTGCTATGCTTTATTTTAAGCTACGCGAGC